TCCATTTCTACTTTCCTTAAACGGGCCCGGGCTTTTTCCAGCTGTTCAATGGCTGTTTCCCGTAGTTCTTCTGAATTTCGAATAGTTCTCACGATTCTCTGTTTTCGATTATCTAATAAATCACTTAATGAAAGTAGATTCTCTTTCCATTCATTTCAAAATGTCTATGATCTCTTCCCGAACCAAACATGAATCTTTCAATTCATTTGGCTCTCACACTCAATTCCTTATAGGAAATTCCCCCATATTTATTATGGAATGAGCCTATCCTCTTTTCTCTATTTCTAAAAATCTTGAAAATTATTATCAATACAAGACCCAAATATTTGGAGGACTCTTCTGACCAAACAAATAATTGTCAGCAAAGTTGTTTTTTTTTTTCTTGAAATCCAAAGAATTCTGATTAATTTATACGTAGGTCATCAATTCCGCATTGTAGAAAAGTAGAAACGGAGGCGTTAAACAAAACACCTTTTTTCCTATTTTTCATCATAAAGATAATTCAAGTCATTTTATCGACACAAGTCATTTTATCGAGATGAGTGTTCTATATCGAAAAAATTCGAATTTCCCTATTAACATAGTGGTAGAAAGAATACTAGACTGCGTCGAAACTTCAAACTCGTTAGCTTTAACCCTGGTAATGTTCCAAAATTCTTGGTTGATAGAGAATCAAAGTAGATTTACCACTGAATCGCGAAATGCTATGGTTCTTAACTATTTTTTTCGTTATTTAGTAAGAAGTCATTCGCCGGATCATGCACATTTTCCTAGTTATAACAAAAAAAGTGCAGTTGGTTGGATCCAATCTATTCTTTGAAATAAACAACTCGCACACACTCCCTTTCCAAAAAAAATCAATACACCTAGCACTGCACTTAGATTTATTAGATTTGTTGCTAAAATATCGGTATCAAACCCGAAACTTCCGGCGGATGGCCAGGAAATGAAGCAAAGAAAAGAATCGGTTATATTTTTCATATGATCGCATCTCCTCTTATGGATAGACTAATTTTCTTTCTACAATTCCAAGTTTTTTTTATTCGTTTTTGTATATGATAGTTTATTCTATAATCGAATTATTTAATATGAATATATTGACTTATTCTATTTTTATTCTTACTAATAATGAATATTAGTAAGAATAAAAAGATACTAAGAAGACTATTCTATTCTATATTTTGAATTGGTTAGTCAATTGAAAGATTCCCTAGAAGAATCATACTTCTTAGAAGTAAATACTAGTTCTTATGTAAATTGCAAAATACTTAGTTGTTTTCAACACTTTCTAAATAAAAAGGGGGGTCCTTGGACTAAAGAAAGGGACGGAAGAAGCCAAATCAGTATGTTAATCCTAATGAAAAAAAATTGTAGGAGTAAAATCGAAATAGAACAAGAGCAGCAATAGAATTAGCAAGAGCAGCAACGAAAATCCATGGAAAAAAACAATATGTATTATATTTAATAAATATTAAACAAAAGGATTGGCAAATAAAAGCGCTAATGCTACAACCAGCCCATAAATAGTTAAAGCTTCCATAAAAGCCAGACTAAGTAATAAAGTACCCCGTATTTTGTCCTCTGCTTCCGGTTGTCTCGCAATCCCTTCTACAGCTTGCCCTGCAGCTGTGCCTTGACCAACTCCAGGTCCAATAGAAGCAAGCCCGACGGCCAACCCAGCAGCGATAACAGAAGCAGCAGCAATCAGTGGATTCATGATAAGTTTCTCCTATTCCAAATAAAATAAAGAAATAGTTAATAATATAATCAACAAAAAATATATGACTTAATTATTTCATTCTTCATATTTATCTTTCTCTAGTCGAAGTGTAATTCAAAATTTCAAACTGAAGAATTTTGATTGAATTATCTCAATTACTTCGATATTTACTTTTTTCGTTTCTACCCTTGTAGTTTTTTGTGAATACATACAATTTTGGGTCTTATCTTACATTTATTTGAAACCTTTCTTTTTCTTTGATTTCATTTTTCTAGTCATTTTATATTCAATTCACAATTCCAAGAGATGGAAGGGCTCTTTTTTTTGAATCCCTACCTAAATTTAGTAGCAGGACAAATTTAGATAGTCATATATAACTAATGAATATCTACTATGACATATACATGTGTTTGTTCCATACCGTAAACCAATTCATTGTATCTTCGATTCAATCGTATTCGAGAATCATTCTTGGAAATCCCCAGCTGTCTTATAACGATTAGATTATATATACGCCTAGTTCGACCCCCTCACCCTTTTTTTAATTGAATCTCTATTTTTTGTTTACTTCCCTGGTAATTGTTTTCATTTTATTTATACTTTTTGATTGTTATGAAAACTTTTCAAAATTTCTTTGGATTTTTGGATTTATGTTCCTTAAGTAGATTATCGCGAGCCAGTAGCGGTCTAAAATCCTATTTTGATAACTAGTCAATGATGCCCTTCCATGGATTCACCTATATACGCCGCAGCTAAAGTAGCGAAAATAAGAGCTTGAATACCGCTTGTAAATAATCCAAGGAACATAACAGGGATAGGAACTACTAAAGGTACTAACGAAACAAGAACAACAACTACTAATTCATCCGCTAATATATTTCCGAAAAGTCGAAAACTAAGCGATAAGGGTTTTGTGAAATCTTCTAAGATGTTAATCGGTAAAAGGATTGGCGTTGGTTGGATGTATTTACCAAAATAGGCCAATCCTTTTTTTGAAATACCCGCATAGAAATAGGCTACTGACGTAAGTAAAGCTAATGCAACAGTAGTATTTATATCATTTGTGGGTGCAGCTAACTCTCCATGAGGTAACTTTATAATTTTCCAAGGCAAAAGGGCCCCTGACCAATTCGAAACAAAAATAAATAGAAACAGAGTTCCAATAAACGGAACCCATGGACCATATTCTTCTCCAATCTGAGTTTTGCTCACGTCTCGAATGAATTCAAGGACATATTCAAAGAAATTCTGACCAGACGTGGGAATAGTTTGCGGATTTCTAACAACTAGAATGGTTGAAATTAATAAGATAGCAATTACAACCCAAGAGGTAATAAGTACTTGAGCATGCACTTGAAAATCCCCTATTTGCCAATAGAAATGTTGACCTACTTCCACAGCAGATATATCATAGAATCTGTTTAATGTGTTGATGTAACATAATAGAACATTCATATTGCCCTGCCCTCTAAAATAAAAAAAGATAACTTGAAAGGGAATTATTTTGATTCAACCATTTCCTTATTTTACTTTGATTTTCGATTTTGAATACCTACTAATCAAAAAATATTTCTTTTTACACAATTTTGTAATGCTATAATAACCAATTCCAAAAATCTATGACCGCCCAACCAAATCTAAAAATTGATTTATCTTATTATTAATCAATAATTTCGTATCTAGCTAGAACGACCCTCACAAATTGCAAAAACTAATTTGTTAAGAATGAATCGGATGGAATCTATAGCATCATCATTAGCCGGAATCGAAAAATCTGCAAGATCTGGGTCACAATTTGTATCGATTAAACAAATCGTTGGAATTCCCAAAGTGATACATTCTTGAAGAGCCGTATATTCTTCTTGCTGATCAACGATTATTACAATATCAGGTAACCCTGTCATATATTTGATACCCCCTAGATATGTTTCCAAATGAGATAATTGTCTCTTTAACATAGCGGCATTTCTTTTTGGAAGAGAGTTCAGTCTACCCGTCTTTTGCTCCGTTCTCAAGTCCCTGAACTTACGAAGTCTCGTTTCTGTAGTATACCAATTCGTTAACATACCTCCGAGCCATTTTTTATTAACATAATGACATCGAGCTCTTATTGCAGCCCGTGTTACTGAATCGGCTGCTTTTTTTTTGGTACCAACAATTAAAAATTCTTTTCCTTTGCTTGCTGCATAAAAAGCCAAATCACAAGCTTCTGATAAAAAACGAGCAGTTTTAGTAAGATTTGTAATATGAATACCTTTACGTTTTGCCGATATAAAAGGTGTCATTCGAGGATTCCATTTCCTAGTATCATGGCCCAAATGAACCCCAGCTTCCAACATCTCTTCAAAAGTTATGTTCCAATATCTTTTTGTCATTTATCCCCACACTTTCTTTGTTTAAAAAAAAAATTGAAAAAAAAAGAGAGACCGAGTATCCTGAAATAGCAATAAATAATTGTTCCGATGGAACCTTCTCTTTTATAGACGATCGGCCGGTAATATAGAATCAGGCCATTCTTTGATTTCTATTTGTTATTATTTTTTATTATACTTTAATTACCAAATCAAATGACTGCATTGAAAGATTTCAGGGGATGAGTCGAATCCGCTTTTAGGAAGCATTGAATCCTATATTTCGAATGTATCACATAAATTCTTTGAAATGAGAAAAATCAAATAATTTTCTGTGATGGAACAAAAGATTTCTAATTTCTACTTCGAATAATTTTTTTTTCCGGGTAATCTTGTTATGTTGCCTTGACCGTGAACGGTGCATTATTCTTTTGAATCCGGTACCAACGGGTATCATTCCCCCTAAAACAACATTCTCTTTAAGACCTTTCAACCAATCAATACGACCCCGAAGAGCGGCTTTTGCTAAAACTCTAGCAGTTTCTTGAAAACTCGCTTCGGATATGAAACTTTGAGTATTCAGAGATGTTTTTGTTACTCCCAATAATAAAGCTCGGTAACAAATTGCTTCTTCCAAGGCACGCCCCGTTCGTTCTGCTCGCAATAATCCAATTAGTTCGCCAGGTAAAAATACATTAGACATTCCATCTTCTGAAACCAAGACTTTGGATGTTATTTGACGCACAATAATCTCGATATGTCTATTATCGATGTGTACTCCCTGGGATCGATAAACCTTTTGGATTTTATTAACCAAAGAAATACGACTTTGAGCTATAGTTAACTCAGCACCAATCAAGAATCCCCAAGGAATGTCGAGAATTTTTGTTATACACTCGTTCCAAGCATCAATTCTTTTTTCTAGATTCATGGATATTGAATCAATCGAACGTATTTCGAATATCTGTTCCACTTTTGGAAGACCTTGTGTTATATCACTGGATCTAGATTTTTCATATATGAATGTAACTAAAATATCTCCTTGAGAAAGGATCTGCCCATAATGGCCGTGAATGGTTGCTTCTGGAGTCGCCAAATAAGGATTAGCCGATCTTATTATTACAGAATCCATTTGAACTGTTATAACTTGACCCGATTTTAGTTTTAGGTGTGGTCCATTTTTCATTTGAGCTATACATATATTTTCACAAATAAATTGTCCAAGACTTATTATTGTAAATGTTTTTTCACAAGAAAAATGATGGAGAAAAAACCAATTCAAATGGAATGGATTCAAAACGATATTACTGTATAGATCGGGTTTACAAATTTTCTCATTTTCGTCCATGAAATAATATTTCATTACTTGAAAAATTTCCGTTAATTTGTCAAGTTGCAAATTTTTCATTATTGAGATCTGATTATGAGTTATTAAATGATAAAGTGAATAAAAATTCGCAACTTGAAGGGCTATTCCTAAAGGGCCGAACGCATTCTTATTATTAATTGAAATAATAGTAGGATCTTTTTTTATCCCATTGTGAGATTTTACATTGTTGAATGGTCTCATTTGAAAACAATTAGATGATGACAAAATTATCCAAGATTGGCATTCTTTATTTCTATTCAACAACATACGAATAGTTCCGTGATTTTGGCTAAGTGATTGTTGAATTTTTCCCTTGGAATGAATAGAAAAAAATGGATTGATTCGATCCGATTTATTATCCCCAATCAATCCTAAACCAGATGGGTCATTTCTTTTTCTGATATATGAAGTATTCGATTTTACTAAGTCAATTCTTAGAAAATACTCAATCAAACCATTTGTACTTACTTCAATAAAGGAAGCGGGGGCCTCCTCAATCGAAGAACTTTTTTTGCCGTCATCCCAATTGAAGACTAAACAAGTCCGAACTAATGGAATCCTTGTGTCGGAAATTCCCCGAATGGATTTTCCATTTCCATAAATATAATTGACAACTTTTAGTTCCAGATTATCCTTTTCCTGGAATAGATCTTGGGGAAAAAGTTTTACAAAATGGATACTGTCCGGTATTTCATATAAAATTACAGGTCGAACCAAAACAAAATCTTTTTTTTTCTTTTTTTTGGTAGTTGCGATCCATTGGACATAGATCCAATTTTGAATTTTGTTTGATTCCTTGCATTTTTTTTTTTTTACCGTTCCGGGTGGTATCAAGATGGGACTGTGTCTTGATATCTTATCAATCTCTCCGGGAAAATGGATATTTCCAGAAAATATTTTTAATTCTATTTTTTTTTTTTTCTTTTCTAATCGGACCAATCCGCCTACTCGACTTCTTATATTGAAAGTGATTGGTGTTCCTATTCCAACAAGACTATTATTCCGTACCATTAGGGAAGAAGATTTGGGTAAAATATGCACTTCTTCGGGAATCAAAAAAAATGGATCTACTTGAATTTGATATTTTGGCTTTAATTCTTTGATTCCTCGATACTCTCGGTATTGAAGATGATCAAAATAAGCAAAAATACTATTTCTATGAAAAATACCATTGATAGGTATTTCAATGGAGACACCGGAAGGGGACATTAGTTCGTTCTTTCGTTCTTGAATCGATTGGAATGGAAATGGAATAAGAAATCGATTTCTTCGCCTTTTCGCCAAGAAATAAAAAGTATCGTGAAAAATAGCGGGATACATTAAATAAGAATGATCCGTATATATGATTTGATTAAATATTGAATAATCGCTAATCCACTTTTCTTTTGTACCAAAAGTATTGAAACGAAATAATTTATGTTTTACTTGATCATTCCTTTCTAAAAGATTCGAAATATTTGTTTTTCCATTCGAAAGTGAATCCATGGTAATTTGATCTTGATCCTTGCGAAGTAAAAAATGGATTGTATTAGACCTGCACGACTTTCCTGACAATATCCATAAATGACTTGTTTTTGGTAAGATATGTACATTACTATAGATAAATTCTGATGCATGGTACACATGGGTACTCCAATGCATTTCCCCTTCTGAGTCAGAATAAATATGTTTTCGAACCCTCTCTTTCAAATTCAAATTCAAAGTATATGTTCCCGCGCGGATCTCCGCAATCACTTGTTCTGATTTTACATATTGATCATTTTGAACTAATAGAAAACTTTTTGGTGGAATAATGACGTTATGTATAATATCGTCACTTTCAATAGTTACATACAAGTCTATATTACATATAAAAGCAGGATATCCATGACGTGTACGTGTAGGGTGAACTAAATCCTCATTCAATTTTATCTTTCCATTCGAGGGGGCTCGCACATATTCATCAGTACCCCCTGTGAATACTCCACCAGTATGAAAAGTTCTTAATGTTAGTTGAGTTCCCGGTTCTCCAATAGATTGACCAGCAATAATCCCTACAGCTTCTCCCAATTCTACCAGGTCCCCATGACTAGGACTCCGCCCATAACACAATCGGCAGATCCAAGACGTATTCCTACAGGTAAAGGGGGTTCGAATAAATATTGGTTGTGTTTGAAAAGTTATGAATCGATTGATAAGTCCAATTCCAATATCTTGATTTCTAACGACAATGCACCGTGAACCTATATATATATTGTCTGCTACTACACGACCAATTAATGTTTGTATCAAAATTCTTTCTGGCATCATTCCATTTCGGGTGTTTACAGAAATCCCACGGATGGTACCGCAATCTGTTCGCCGTACAACAATGTGTTGAACCACTTCAACAAGTCGACGTGTAAGATATCCAGCATCTGCTGTTCGTACAGCAGTATCTACAACCCCTTTACGGGCTCCGTAGCAAGAAATTATATATTCTGTTAAAGACAGTCCTTCACGTAAATTGCTTTGAATGGGTAAATCAATCATTTGTCCTTGTGGATCTGACATTAATCCTCTCATTCCGACTAATTGGTGTACTTGAGATGCATTTCCTCTAGCTCCTGAAAAAGACATTATATGGACTGGATTAAAGGGGTCAGTCATCCTAAAATTGGGATTCATTTGTTGTCGCAAATATTCGCTTGTAGCATACCATATTTCAATGGATTGGCGTAATTTTTCTACCGCATGGACATTCCCATAATGATTCTGTTTTTCCAAAACGGAACTTTGTTGTTCAGCATCTTGGACTAGCCATCCTTTAGAAGGTATTGTTAAAAGATCATCAATTCCTAATGAAATAGATGTAGCAGTAGCTTGATGGAATCCTAGAGTCTTTACTTGATCCAGGATGTGTGATGTATATGCCATTCCGAAATGATCTATTAATCTGCTAATAAGTCGTTTAATGGCAGTTCCACCTATCACGTTATTGTGAAAGACTAGATTGGCCCGTTCTGCCATAAGTACCTCCATATTCCACTCAGTGGTATTCGGTTCGACGACAATGGATTTGAGTGAATGATTGGAAAACTCCCTTTTCTTTCTGTTTATTCACGTAGAAAATTGAAAAGATGCTATCTCTTTTCATAATACCTCGGGTGCTAATGAAACTATTTTAGTAAAATTTAACTGTCTCAATTCTCGGGCTATTGCGGAAAAAATTCGAGTTCCTTTTGGATTTCCTTGTTTATCAATTAGCACTGCTGCGTTATCATCATACTTTATTATTATACCATTACGACGTTTTAGTTCTTTACAGGTACGTACAATTACAGCTCTGATGACTTGAGATCTTTCTAAAGATGAATTTGGCACTGCTTTTTTTATTACAGCAACAACAATGTCACCAATAAAAGCATACCGTCGATTACTAGCTCCTATGATTCGAATACACATCAATTCGCGCGCTCCGCTATTATCGGCTACATTTAAATAGGTTTGAGGTTGAATCATATCCTTTTTTCTTATCTTTCAGTAAAAAAGTGGAAGTCAAAAAAATATTCTGTGTTCAAAAAAAAAGAAACGGAGAATTGCCTTTTTTCATACTAAAGACCTCTTTCTTTCGTTCTAATGATTATTTGGAAAGAATGAATTGAGTTCGTATAGGCATTTTGGATGCCGCTATTGAAATCGCCTTTCTAGCGATATTTTCTGGGACCCCTCCCATTTCATAAAGTATTTTGCCGGGTTTAACGACAGCTACCCAATATTCGGGCGATCCTTTTCCCGAACCCATACGCGTTTCGGTAGGTCTTACTGTAACAGGTTTGTCTGGAAATATGCGTACCCATATTTGTCCACCCCGGCGAACATTTCGTGACATTGCCCGTCGACCCGCTTCTAGTTGTCTAGATGTGATCCAAGCGGGCTCAAGTGCCTGAAGAGCATATTTTCCGAAGCAAATTTTATTACCGCGAGAGGCTTTTCCTTTCATTGTTCCTCTATGATGTTTGCGGAATCTCGTTCTTTTTGGGTTATAGTTGATGGTTATTTCTCAATTCCATCTCTATTCCAGAACCGTACATGAGATTTTCACCTCATACGGCTCCTCGCAAATAAATCGATTGAAAAATTTATAAATTCCAAAAAATCCACATTTTCGCGGGCGAATATTGACTCTCTGATTATCAATTGAAGATGGTCAAAAATGTTGGGTTAGTCCACAACTCCTCAAAAAACAATGAATTCTTGTTCTTAGTTCCTTCCGCCATCCCATCTAATGAATCAGTAAGATTTCTAATTTGAATAGAATCTTTTGTATTCACAGGTTCCGTCGTTCCCATCGCTTTTCGATTTATGGTTAGGTCTAAATTCTACAATGGAGCCTCTTTCACTTTAATAAGATCATTTTTTTTTTTTGAAATTTTCTTATTTTATTCTTTTTTGTTGAATCAACCTTCTCAGTTTTCTTGATTCGTGGCTCTTGATTCGTTTATTCTAATATGCAACCATATATGGATGAATTTGGAATATTGATGCTTTATTACACTACTTTTTATGAGATGACCCATAGACCTTTACATAGTAGAATTCTATATCATTGATATCCTTTTTCTATCGTTCTTTCACCCCTTCATTTATCTGTATATTCTTATTGCTTTACAACTAATAATCTGAATTTTTTATTTCAGTTGCTATAATTATATCACCACATAGATCCTTATTTTTATTTTAGATTTTGGCGGTTCTTTATATCCAGATAATGGGAAGCGATGAGTAGGTTTTTTATAGTAATTAATTCTACGAATTTTTGTAGAAATTGAAACACTCTAAAAAAAAAACCAACGAGTCACACACTAAGCATAGCAACTCCTTCATTCTAAAATGATTAATTCATTTTTTTTTATTCAATCTTCCAAATTTTTTCATTTCTTCTTTGAGAATAAGAATGTAGTAAGAATTCGTCATTTTTTGTTTTATCAAAAGATGGAACGTTATAAGGGAAAGTTTATTAGTCGTTGTTTAGAAGTTTTTGAAATATCCAAATTTTGATTCCGAATACCCCCCAAAAAGTTACAACTGGAAAGGAACAATAATCAATTTTAGCTCGAATGGTTTGTAGAGGAACCCTACCTTCTCTGGTCCATTCGACACGTGCCATTTCTTTTCCGTTCATACGTCCCGCAATTTGTATTTGAACTCCTTTTGTATCTGCCTGTTCAGCTAATTCAACACCTTTTTGCATTGCTTTACGAAACGAAATTCTATTCCGTAATAGTTTGCCTAAAAATTCTGCAAGAATCTGAGCGTCTCTATAAAGATTTGGACGTGGAAGTTTTGTAATTTCAAGGTTGATTTCTCGGTTCACACAATTTACTTTTTTTTGCACATGAGTCTTTAATTGTTTGATTCTTAGAGCCTTCTTAACCTCTTCTTTTAATAAGTCTGGAAGTCCCATATAGATTATCACTTGAATCCGATCGATTCTTTTTTTAATCTTTATTCGTCCCATTCCATAGCCAGAGATATCTGGGTTGAATTCAAAGAATGGGTGTATCGTGTTTTCTATATAATCAATGATACAATATCGTATCATTTTATCTTCTTTTACATTCTCGGAATAAATTCTTGGTTGTGCAAACCAAATAGAATAATGACTTTGAGTTGCACCAAGTCTGAAACCAAGCGGATGTATTTTTTGTCCCATAACCCCTCACCACTCTATATCAAATGATACGTCTTATTTGACGACTTTTTTATCTATATCTTTTTTTTATTAAACTTTATATATCTTTTTTTTATTAAACTTTATATATCTTTTTTCTTTTTCTGCTGCAGAATAAAGCAATTCAAAAAAAAAAATAGAATAAGATGCCCAACTCCATAAAGCACAAGTTCGATTATCATAACCCTTTCCATTTTTGAATATTATTAATTACCATTCACGCTTTGTGTTGTGACTAGACACAAATATTTTTTGAACAAAGGGTTCTATTTCTCTATATTGGTTCTATTTTCACGAAAAAATGAAATCCGTTTTTTGGATTGCAGAACAATACAATTCTTTTTGAGTAATTTCTTAATTAATCGTCATTAATGACGATTACTAAACGTAGGTTTAGGTAAAAATCAATGTCAACGAAATGTAGGTTAAATTCATTAATGACGATTCCTAAATGTAGGTCAAAATGAATGTGAACCAAATGTAGGTTAAAATGAATGTTAACGACGAGATCTATTATCATTTTTCGCAAAGCCTCGGAAGTTTCGAGTAGGTGAAAATTCTCCCAATTTATGGCCTACCATACGATCTGTTATATAAATAGGTAAATGCTCTTTTCCATTATGGATAGCAATGGTATGCCCAATCATTGTAGGTATAATGGTAGATGTTCTGGACCAAGTTTTTATTATTTCCTTTTCTCCTTTTGTGTTAAGCTTCTTTATTTTTCTTAATAAATGATTTGCTACAAAAGGATTTTTTTTTCGTGAACGTGTCATAGTTAATTATTCCTCTTATAATTTCTAAAAAAGTGAATTTTTTCTCTTATATTTCAAATTTGAAAATATAGAATCTCTAAAAAAAGAAAATCATATAATGTCAAAGACGAAGAAACAAATTCTATTTTCTCTACGCTCCACTATTTACTACGGCGACGAAGAATCAAATTATCACTATATTTATTCCTTTTTCTAGTTCTTCGTCCAAGTGCAGGATAACCCCAAGGAGTTGAGGGTTTTTTTCTACCAATTGGGGCCCTCCCTTCACCACCCCCATGTGGATGGTCTACAGGGTTCATAACTACCCCTCTTACTACAGGACGCTTGCCTCGCCAACGTTTAGCTCCGGCTCTGCCCAAACTTTTCTGGTTTACCCCAACATTCCCTACTTGTCCGACTGTTGCTGAGCAGTTTTTTGATATCAAACGGACCTCTCCAGAAGGTAATTTTAATGTTGCTGATTTACCCTCTTTTGCAATCAGTTTCGCTACAGCACCCGCTGCTCTAGCTAATTGTCCACCCTTTCCAAGTGTTATTTCTATGTTATGTATGGCCGTGCCTAACGGCATATCGGTTGAAGTAGATTCTTCTTTTTGATCAATCAAAACCCCTTCCCAAACTGTACAAGCTTCTTCCAAAGCATACGGCTTTCTGGATGTAGATTCTAATATCTATATAGCTGCATCTTATATATCGTTTATTTCGTAGATTCTATATGACATAACGAAGTACCATACCACATGAGTGGATATAGAATCTACGAATCCAAATCTTCCGAATGACTCATGTTATGATCTTCTACATCCTAGGTCTTTCTGTTCCGTTCCTTCATCTGGCTTATGTTCTTCATGTAGCATTCAGACCGAATGACTCTATGAAATTACGTTGCTACTTACACCTAGTACGGGTAACGTAGGAGACATTTCTATTTTTTCCCGGGGGAATCCTTAGAATTACCACTGCTTCGCTTTCAATTTGCCTTTGACCATCAAATGAAATGTGAATAATCCGTGTCTTCCCCTTATTTGAAACGAGGAGCGCTTCGTGTTCTGTCGGTGCTTGAAACAATTTTGTCTTCTCCATATTACTATATCTCTAGGGTCAATAATTGTATATTAGGAACTACTGAACTCAATCACTTGCTGCCGTTACTCTTCAGTTTTCTGTTGAAGTCTATCCTGTAGAGGTACTCCAATTGGATAAGGGATCGATTTCTAGGTTTCGCCATAAACCTAATTGGTTACTTCCAATTACGTAAATCAATAGTTCAAACCGCACTCAAAGGTAGGGCATTTCCCATTTTTATAGGAACTTCTGTACCATAAACAATGGTATCTCCAATTATAGCCCCTCTGGGGTGTAAAATATATCTTTTCTCACCATCCCCATAGTGTATGAGACAAATGTGTGCATTTCGATTAGGGTCATATTCTATAGTTATGATTCTACCATATATGTCTTTTTCATTGCGTCGAAAATCAATTTTACGGTATAGACGCTTATGACCTCCCCCTCTATGCCCTGCGGTAATGATTCCTCTAGCATTACGCCCTTTACCACAATGATGCTGTCCAGAAATCAAACGATTTCGTGAATTGGATTTCACTTGACTGTTTACGGCTCCATTGCGTGTGCTCGGGCTCGAAGTTTTGGATAAATGTATCGCCATGTTATTAAGTAAGTGTATTTTTATTTAAGTTCTTTTCTTTCTAAGAGGTGGAATAGAATAACCCGGTTCTTTCTATCTAATAGGTGGATAAGAAGAAAAGGAAGAGGTGGAGGTGGAATAGAATAACCCGGTTCAAGCGTAATGATCATACGTTTGTAATGCATTGTATGTCCCATAAATAGGTCGCATTCTTCTACCCTTTCTTGGGAGTCCATGACTATTCATAGCTATTACCCTGACACCAAAGAAGAGTTCCACCCAATGTTTTATTTCTGTCCTAGTTGATCCTGATTCGACATGAAAAGTATATTTATTATTTACCAATAACCGAATACTACTTTTTTGTGTAAATACTGCATATTTTATTCCATTCATAAATCTATTTGATTCTTTCTTCCCTATGAGTTCTAGTCTCAATAAGAATACTTGTTTTTTTACTTTTTATTTATTATAATATAATTTGATTGAATAGAGCACACCACTTTGTTATTGATGGATGATGATATTCCATTGATACAGATCCAATCGCTCTTTTTTCTCGGACACATGGTCAGAACTTCGTCTCAATTCAAATACTACTAACCTAAGAGGTCTACTACAGATCAGAAATTATTTCAATAAAGAAATTCTTTATTTCGAAATGTTTGGTGGAGGGAGTATTGACATTTTTCTAATTTTCAATATATAATAAAAGAAATACAAACAAGCATTTATGCTTTTTTTTTTCCATTTTTTCTTAGTTTAGTTTTGACCTTCTCAAAAAATTAGTTAATGCAATAAATTATATATGAATAATATGATCGTTTTCTTGAAGGGAATAAAAAAATCAATGGACAGAATTCTGATGAAGATTCATCAAATTCTGATGAAGATTAAAAAGAATCCATGGATTCTCTTTTTTTATTTCATTTATCCGCTTTTCAAAGCCATCCCTTTATTCTTCGTTGGAGTCAGAATATTCTTCCTTGTAGTCAGAACATTATTTTTGTTAGCGACAATGTTTTTCAATTGGTTAATGAAAATATTTTTCAATGTATTATTACAGATATATTATACATTGGGAAATTTCTTTGTTCTTCTTCTTTTTTTTTTTGGAAAATAAAGAATGAATATAGTCAATATTGGTAAGATAATCATGTAGATCTATTTACCAATATTGACTATATTCATTTTTGAACAAAAATCTAGTGGGGGGGGGGGAGATTTTGCATCCAGTAGGAATTGAACCCACGACTTCTCCAATTATGAGTTGGGTGCTTTAACCACTCAGCCATGGATGCTTCGAGGGAACCCTCCGACTTCATCACTAACTCAATTTCAATTGAAGTGAAATCTTTTGGATAAATCAATTTCTCTATGTATGTATTTCTATTGATTTATATAAAGAGAAGTGTATTATATAAAGATACATACATAGAGAAAT